ATTCTTTTTCTTTAAGAGAAAAAGAATGAGCAATTCTCAATTCTATAGGGTTGAATAAAAATTTGATTGATCCGTTTATCTAATTGCTATGCTTAGTGTGTGACTCGTTGGTTTTTTTAGAGGATAGGATTCAAAAAAAAAAATGGATCGACCTCTACTATGAACTAATAACCAACTCATTACTTCGTATTATCTGGATACAAAAAAACAGTCAAGATATGATATATTGATATTGATCATATCATTGGAGCAACTGAATTTTTTTTGCATAAACAAAAAAGAAAAACCAATATCAATATTCTTTTGCTAGAAAAGTATGCAGATAAGGGGAGGGGTGAAAGAAAGAAAGAAAAAGAATATCATTGCCATCTCAACCATTCCAATACATGTAAGGTTTATGAACTATCTCAGAAAAGGCAGTGTTAGAACGCATCAATACTGATTCACACATAACTATAGAAATCTGTTCATAAAAAAAAATCACGAGCCTCGAGCCAATAAAGACTGAGAAGGTTGACTCAAGAACAAATTTCACGGGGGCTCCGTTGTAGAATTAAAACCTAACCATTAATTGAGAGGCGGTGGGAACGACGGAACCTCTGAATATAGCGGATTCTAGTGAAAAACAAATCCAAAAAATTCAGTGGGTGGGATGGCGGACCGAACCGGGGACAATTCATTTATTCCTAGAAATTATGATCTAACCCCACAGCGATATTGAAAGAGTAAATATTCGCCCGCGAATATTTTTATTAGATTGGTCAATCTTGTTTGATCCAATATGATAAAAGACAAAAAGATTCGTTAGAAAAATAAAAAAAAAAAGTCAGTATTTAGATTTCTATATAAATTTAGATATAAAATAAATAGAAAGTAAAATATAAAAAAATTATCTAGAAATAAACGAAAAAAAAATAGATGTTTAAATGTTTAAGTAGATATCCAAACAAGATAGAGAAATTTCTAATAGATTGGATGAAATCTCAAAAAAAAAATCCAAAATTAAGTAAATTTTCATTAAATTAGAATCCTTTAATTCGCGAGGAGCCGGATGAGAAGAAACTCTCATGTCCGGTTTTGGAGTAGAGATGGAATTGAAAAAGAAGCATCAATTATAACCCCAAAAGAACCCGATTTCGTAAACAACATAGAGGAAGAATGAAAGGGATATCTTATCGAGGCAATCGTATTTCTTTCGGTAAATATGCTCTTCAGGCACTTGAGCCGGCTTGGATTACATCTAGACAAATAGAAGCAGGGCGGCGAGCAATGACACGAAACGTGCGGCGTGGTGGAAAAATATGGGTCCGTTTATTTCCAGACAAACCAGTTACAGTAAGACCTACAGAAACACGTATGGGGTCGGGTAAGGGATCTCCCGAATATTGGGTAGCTGTCGTTAAACCCGGTAGAATACTTTATGAAATGGGGGGAGTCGCAGAAAATATAGCCAGAAAGGCTATTTCAATAGCCGCCTCAAAAATGCCTATACGAACTCAATTCATTATTTCGGGATAGATAGAAACGTAGAACCAAAGAAAAAAGTCTTGGGGATAAAAAAACAATTGCATTTTTTGACAACGAATATTTCTTTTTTTTTTCCTTCACTCTTTGTTTTGCATCGAAAGAACAAATTCAAAAATGATATGATTCAACCTCAAACCCATTTGAATGTAGCGGATAACAGCGGGGCTCGAGAATTAATGTGTATTCGAATCGTCGGAGCTAGTAATCGACGATATGCTCATATTGGTGACATTATTGTTGCTGTAATCAAGGAAGCATTGCCAAATACACCTCTAGAAAAATCAGAAGTGATCCGAGCTGTCATTGTACGTACTTGTAAAGAACTTAAACGCGACAACGGTATGATAATACGATATGATGACAACGCTGCAGTTGTTATTGATCAAGAAGGAAATCCAAAAGGAACGCGAGTTTTTGGTGCGATTGCCCGAGAATTGAGACAGTTAAGTTTTACTAAAATAGTTTCATTAGCACCTGAGGTATTATAGTATAATAGTTATATTATACATAGTATTTGCATGAAATTCGATTCTATCTCACGGATATACCTTTATTTAACATAAACATAATTAAAGATTAAAAAAATATTTAACTAAATAGAAATAATAAATATAAAAAAATTCAATATAAAAATTATAAAAATATAAATAAATTGAAATAAAAGCATGTTGATTATACCAAAAATGGGAGGTAAAGAATAATTTTAGTTTATCATGGGTAGGGACACTATTGCTGACATAATAACTTCTATACGAAATGCCGACATGAATAGAAAAGGGACGGTTCGAATAGCATCTACTAACATCACTGAAAACATTGTTAAAATACTTTTACAAGAAGGTTTTATCGAAAACGTGAGAAAACATCAGGAAAACAACAACCATTTTTTTGTTTTAACCCTCCGACATAGAAGGAATAGGAAAGGGCCACCCCGAACTTTTGTGAATTTAAAACGGATTAGTAGACCTGGCCTACGAATCTATTCTAACTATCAACGAATTCCTAGAATTCTAGGCGGGATGGGAATTGTAATTCTTTCTACTTCTCGAGGTCTAATGACAGACCGAGAGGCTCGACTACAGGGAATCGGCGGAGAAATTTTGTGTTATATATGGTAATCTTTATGATTACCGAATTTTATTCGGAATTTCCTATTTATCAACGAAAAGGGGCGGAGGAGTTGATATCACTCTTCCTATATTAGTTGAGACTTCAAGGGGTTTTACCTAGAATGCTAAAAAAATGAAAGAAAAAAAAAACTTATTCATGAAGCTTAAATTACTGAATCCCTTCCTAATGGTATGTTCGGGTTTCATTTAGCTAATGAAGATCTAAATTCTAGGTTATGTTTCAGGAAGGATTCGACGGAGTTTTAGTTTAATAGGTATAATAGCAATCAATCAAAATTCAAATAAGTCTTTATGTTATGCTTGAACCCGAAAACGTATAATTTCGAGACTCCGCGCAAAAAGGGTTCGGAAGATTAGGTGGTTTTTTCAACTTCAACATACACCTCAGGGAGCTAGAATTCGAAGTTTCAAATTTCAAGAAACCTATTTTCTTCCAATCAAAAAGTATAAGTTTAAGTTAGGGAACGACAACTATGAAAATAAGGGCATCCGTTCGTAAAATTTGTGAAAAATGCCGACTGATCCGTAGGAGGGGGCGCATCATAGTAATATGTTCAAACCCGAGACATAAACAAAGACAGGGCTAATCTTGTTAACTTGTTAAAAATTAAAAAGGACTCTCTCAAATAAAAGGATCCTCTCCAATGAAAAATCTAAGGTCTCGTTTAAGATGAAATGGATATATCCATATATCTCTGATTTCGATGATAAAGTATGGCAAAATCTCTAGCAAGAACGGGTTCACGTAGGAATGGGCGTAGTGGTTCACGTAAAAGTACACGTAGAATACCAAAGGGAGTTATTCATGTTCAAGCAAGTTTCAACAATACCATTGTGACTGTTACAGATGTACGGGGTCGGGTAATTTCTTGGTCCTCCGCTGGTACTTGTGGATTCAAGGGTACAAGAAGAGGGACTCCATTTGCTGCTCAAACCGCAGTGGGAAATGCTATTCGGACAGTAGTCGATCAAGGTATGCAACGAGCAGAAGTCATGATAAAGGGTCCTGGTCTCGGAAGAGATGCAGCATTACGAGCTATTCGTAGAAGTGGTATACTATTAAGTTTCGTACGTGATGTAACTCCTATGCCACATAATGGCTGTAGACCCCCTAAAAAAAGGCGTGTGTAGAAATAAAAATGAAAGAAATTAAATTGCAAGAGAAATAAATGATTCAATGATCTGATGAAATCATATTAATATGGGTCGAGAGAAAGTAAGAGTATCTACTCAGACACTACATTGGAAGTGTGTTGAATCAAGAGTAGACAGTAAGCGTCTTTATTACGGACGCTTTATTCTGTCTCCACTTAGTAAAGGACAAGCCGATACAATAGGGATTGCAATGCGAAGAGCTTTGCTTGGGGAAATAGAAGGAACATGTATCACCCGTGCAAAATTTGAAAAAATACCACATGAATATTCTACCATAGTTGGTATTCAAGAATCAGTACATGAAATTTTAATGAATTTGAAAGAAATTGTATTGAGAAGTAATCTGTATGGAACTTGCAACGCGTCTATTTGTGTCAAAGGTCCTGGATGCGTAACTGCTCAAGACATAATCTTACCACCTTCTGTGGAAATTGTTGATAACACACAACATATAGCTAGCCTAATGGAACCGATTAATTTGTGTATTGGATTACAAATTGAGAGGAATCGCGGATATCATATAAAAACACCAAATAACTTTCAAGATGGAAGCTATTCGATAGATGCTGTATTCATGCCTGTTCGAAATGCCAATCATAGTATTCATTCTTATGGGAATCGAAATGAAAAACAAGAGATACTTTTTCTCGAAATATGGACAAATGGAAGTTTAACTCCTAAAGAAGCACTTCATGAAGCCTCCCGGAATTTAATTGATTTATTGATTCCTTTTCTGCATGCGGAAGAAGAAAACTTACATTTAGAGAATAATCAGTACAAGGTTACTTTACCCCCTTTTACTTTTCATGATAGATTGACTAAGTTAAGAAAAACGAAAAAAGAACTAGGAGTTAAATATATTTTTATTGATCAATTAGAATTGCCTCCCAGGATCTATACTTGTCTCAAAAAGTTCAACATACATACATTATTGGACCTTTTGAATAAGAGTCAAGAAGACCTTATGAACATTAAACATTTTCGTAGAGAAGATGTAAAACAGATATTGGACATTCTAGAACTCGAAAAAACATTTTACAACCGATTTACCGAACAATAAATACAATAAATTTGAAATGCATCTTTTTTTATTTTTATAAACTTAAACTAAAGAAAAAAAGATGAAATGGGTTTTGAATCTTTAGCCTAATCTATCTATTCCGAATAAATTAAGAATTGAATATGAATAGATGTATCTAGGGAAAATGCACTTTACTTTAAAGCGATTATTCCCTAGATACCCAAGTCGTGATATTTTATTTCACAATAGATTTTAATTTAAAAAAGACCTAAGGTTAGGGATTTATCAATAGGTAATGTTGCTCCAATACCCAACCAAAGGGCCACTACGGTACCAACCAAAAAGACGGTTGTCGCTACTGGGCGACGAAATGGATTTTGAAATTTATTAACATTTTCCAAAAACGGGACTGTTAATAATCCCGCAGGTACTGAAACCATTAAAAGAACACCCAATAACTTATTGGGTACTGTACGAAGTATTTGAAATACAGGAAAGAAATACCATTCCGGTAATATTTCCAAAGGAGTTGCAAATGGATCCGCAGGTTCACCAATCATTGATGGTTCGAGAATCGCTAAGCCTACGTTACACGCAATAGTACCTAGAATTACTACCGGAAAAATATATAAAAGATCGTTGGGCCATGCGGGTTCCCCGTAATAATTATGACCCATCCCTTTAGCCAATTTTGCTCTTAATACAGGATCATTCAAGTCAGGTTTTTTTGTTATTGGGATAGGTGAATTCTTATAGATTCATCCCCCGAAGGAACCGGACATGATACTTTTTCATCATCCGGCTCGAGCAAAAATCAAACGAACTAAATGGGTCTATATACATAGCAAATAAATCCATATAGTAAAAATATATTCTATTTCTATATAGTATCTAGTATAGTATCTAGACATATATGACTGAGTCTATGTCCTAAAAAATTTTACCAGATTGGAATTTTCGCAGTTGTAACTACCCATTATTTTATTGCAAAGAATTTCGTTTTTATAAGTAACTGCTCAATACCCAAGTAAGCTTACAAAGGTTCATCAGAATCAAGTGCTTTCTGGGTTGTCTCGGACCTTGCAATTTCCTTTATCCCAAAACAAACTATCTTGAAACTTTTTCCATTCCATACAAAGGATTTACTTGTTACTAATAGAGTCTAGCCCCCGCTTTTTTTCTTTAGACCCCTTGTTTCACTCCGATAGTATCATAAATCAGGGCAATGACGAGGAAATGACTGCATTTCTATACTATTAAGTAAGTCAAATAACTAAAACAAAATCTGTCTTAGGCAACATCACTTATTGTACTGGATCTTACGGAGCCTGTTCATGTACGATATGATTGGATATGATCCTAGATCATAGAAAAGATTCTCTTCAAACAAACCAGCCTCTCCTCTATATGAAGCTTCCTAGGGGTGGTTGGAACAAAGACACATTTGGTTGTGAATTCCAATGTGGCAGACACGAACATCTATCTGCACGGCTCAATCAATAGTTCAAGCCACACACTCCCATAATCCATTTTCTCTTAGGAGAATTCACTTCAACTAGAATTATTCGTATCAAATATAGAATACTTATATAGTTGAAGGGAAATATCCAAATACATGTCTTATTTTTTTTTCAATAATCCATATTTGTAGCAATGAAATGCTATTGTTCCTCCTCAAGTCCTAAATGATTGATTACAAATATCTACGATCTACATTCTCTATAAAGGACCAGAAATACCTTGCTTACGTATCATTAGGAAATGCATTAACATAAAAACGGCAGTAAGAAGAGGTAATACAAAAGTGTGTAAACTATAAAACCGAGTCAAAGTGGATTGTCCCACACTAGCACTTCCGCGTAATAACTCTACCAAAGGAGATCCGATTCCAGGAATAGCTTCCGGTACGCCTGTTACAATTTTGACTGCCCAATAACCAATTTGGTCCCAAGGTAAGGAATAACCAGTTACACCAAAGGATGCGGTCAATACGGCTAGAACCACACCGGTAACCCAAGTTAATTCTCGAGGTTTTTTAAAACCGCCCGTGAGATACACACGAAATACGTGCAAGATCATCATTAGGACCATCATACTTGCTGACCAGCGATGAACTGATCGGATTAACCAACCAAAGTTAGCTTCAGTCATTATGTATTGAACAGAAGCAAAAGCCTCAGTAACAGTTGGACGGTAGTAAAAAGTCATAGCAAACCCCGTAGCTACTTGTACTAAAAAACAAGTAAGCGTAATTCCTCCTAGACAATAAAATATATTGACATGGGGAGGAACATATTTACTAGTTATATCATCTGCAATCGCCTGAATCTCGAGACGTTCTTCGAACCAATCATAGACTTTATTGAGATAGGGAAACCAATAGTAATCCCCCTCTGAGAACCGTATCTGAGAATTTCATCTCGTACGGCTCAAACAAAAAACACAAATATTGGTTTGGTTGCAAGGTATATGGGATATAAAATTTGAACCTTCCTACTCAACCTTTTATCCCTTCTTTGAAAATACGAAGGAATAAAAATCCGAAAGTTTTTATTTGTGATTAGAATGCCAACATATCAAGGTGACTCAGTTGATTGTTACAGGCCTCTTGAATCTTCTATTTACCTACTTCTTTTTCTTTGATTTGTTTTTTTGTATGTAATGGAGCTTTACTTTTGTTTTCTTTATTATTGATAGGAATTCTCTTGTTAAGACCCTATGAATCGATTGAAACCTTAGATTCATACTAAAACCCTGATGATTCATCAATAAAACTTCAAACTAAGCCCAAAGATTTCTTGAGTCAAAACCATTGGATCCTCACTTATTGAATGCATAGATATAATGAATCAAAATCAAACGAAAGTTTTGTCCTTTACAATCAAAAAAAACTCTCACGTTTTTAAAAAAAAAAAGAAAAAGCTTTCAATTTATAACTTCAAACTCGTTGGAAAATTTTTTGGAGTCCGGTCACGGGGTCTAACTATTAAGTAGGAATCATAGTTACTATTTTTTGTGATCTATTTCATATATTCCGTGCTCCGGATACTAGACTAAATATCCGACGAGGTAAAACCATCTCTATCAAGATGACAGACCCATTCTCTGTACTATCAATAGGATCCATTATAACAAGCCACACACTCATATTCCGGAAATAAGGAAAGAAATTCCACGATCGAACTACCAATACGAAAATACTATAATGAGATAAAAATCCGAAACCGAAATGCTTTACTTTGTATTAAAAAGCTAAGAATTACCGATGTTTGTGAATCGAATTTAATTCATTGAAATTCCATCCAATAAAACGGAAGAATTATAAATTTCCAAAATAATAGATAGAAATACTGCAAAGAGAGCCATTGCAACACCCATCAAAGGGGTAGTTCCCCACCCAGGAGCTACTTTACCATATTCTGAATTCAATGGTTTTAATAAATTCCCTACAGTAGTTCGTCTTGGTCCAGATCTAGAACTACCCTCAACGGTTTGTGTAGCCATAAATCCTATTTTGTATTCATTGAGATCTGTTGACTTTGTATACCATTCCGTTGTAAATAAACAATTTTATCATAGATCCGTTTTAGTCTTGAAATTATATAATAATGGAAACAGCAACTCTAGTCGCCATCTCTATATCTGGTTTACTTGTAAGTTTTACTGGGTATGCCTTATATACTGCTTTTGGGCAACCCTCTCAACAACTAAGAGATCCATTCGAGGAACACGGGGACTAGTTGAAGTAAGTAGCCTCCCAACATTGGGGGCTACTTACTTCAATTGATATAATAAAAAATCATTTCGTCTTTTTAGTTGGAACTTTAGGTGGTTCCCGAAAAAAGATAGCGAAAAATATTATCCCTAGAGTGGAGACTAAAAGGAATGTATAAACCAATGCTTCCATAAATTCGATCGTGCTTTACAATTATAGCTTCCATACCTATTTATTTTTTATTGGGGATTATCTCCCGGCTAAACAAAAAAAAGCAAGAGTCAAAGAAAAAGTGAAGATTCCAATCAAGAGTTTTCAGTTAACTTATGTCAAATCATAAAAATAAAGAATAAAATAACAGAGAAATCTTGTATCAGACTACTTGTCTTCTTGTAGTTGGATCTCCAAGTTTTTGGAATGCTCCAAATTCCACTTGAGCATCCAAATCTGGGTCAATACCAGCAAAAACATCTCTGAACAAGGTTCTAGCACCATGCCAAATGTGCCCGAAGAAGAAAAGCAGAGCAAAAGAAGCATGTCCAAAAGTAAACCACCCTCTCGGACTGCTACGAAAAACCCCATCCGATTTTAAAGTAGCACGATCTAATTCAAAAATTTCACCTAATTGAGCGCGCCTAGCATATTTTTTCACAGTAGCGGGATCACTATAACTGACTCCATTAAGTTCACCACCATAGAACTCAACAGTTACGCCCACTTGTTCGACGCTATACTTCGATTCTGCCCTTCTAAAAGGAACGTCGGCTCTAACAATTCCGTCTCCATCTACCAAAACAACAGGAAATGTTTCAAAAAAAGTAGGCATACGACGTACAAAAAGTTCACGCCCTTCTTTATCTCTAAAGATAGGATGTCCTAACCACCCAACAGCTATTCCATCCCCATTGTCCATTGAGCCCGCTCTGAATAATCCCCCTTTTGCAGGATTATTGCCGATGTAATCATAAAAAGCCAATTTTTCAGGAATTTTAGACCAAGCTTCTGATAAACTTTCATTTTTAGCTAGCCCAGCGCCAACTCTTCGATATACTTCTTGCTGGAAGTATCCCTGATCCCATTGATAACGAGTGGGACCAAATAATTCGATAGGGGTGGTTGCTGAACCATACCACATAGTTCCAGCAACAACAAAAGCTGCAAAAAAAACAGCAGCGATACTACTGGAAAGGACGGTTTCTATATTGCCCATACGTAATCCTTTGTATAGACGTTGTGGCGGACGGACACTAAGATGAAATAGACCCGCTAATATACCTAAAGTACCTGCTGCAATATGATGAGAGGCTATTCCTCCCGGAACAAAAGGATCAAAACCTTCTACACCCCACGCCGGATTTACAGGTTGTACCTTTCCAGTTAGTCCATAAGGATCGGATACCCATATTCCAGGACCATACAATCCTGTTACATGAAATGCGCCAAAACCAAAGCAAGCCACTCCTGAAAGAAATAAATGAATTCCAAAGATCTTGGGCAAATCCAAAGAAGGTTTTCCGGTACGTTCATCACAAAAAATTTCTAAATCCCAATACACCCAATGCCAAATAGCCGCTAAGAAGCACAAGCCAGAAAACACAATATGTGCACCGGCGACACCTTCGTAACTCCAAATACCTGGATTCGTTATAGTCCCTCCTGTTATACTCCAACCGCCCCATGAATTGGTTATTCCTAAACGAGTCATGAAAGGTATAACGAACATACCTTGTCTCCACATTGGATCAAGAACGGGGTCAGAGGGATCAAAAACTGCTAATTCATATAACGCCATCGAACCGGCCCAACCAGCAACCAAAGCTGTATGCATTATATGGACAGAAAGCAAACGACCGGGATCATTCAATACGACGGTATGAACACGATACCAAGGCAAACCCATGTAAATACCCCTTTATCAACGAAAAATAGACACTATGTAACTTTATTGCATTTGACAAAATTATCCTACGGACCCCCCTTTTCAGTGCATTATCTCGAAGAAAGTATTAAATTTTTTTTTATTCTTGTTTTTTTAGTAAAAACGGAACAATTTGGTTCGTAGTAACAAAGAGAAGCAGATCTATTCTATATCCGATAAGTACCAATACGCAATGTGGGTTGATCCCATTTTCTATGAACGAATGCATACATATTTGTGAATCACCCCAAAGACCTATTCGTAAGAATATTTACCCAGTTTTATGGATAAAATAGGATAAAAGACAATAGTTTATCCATAAGACAATAAAGACGTTGTTACGCTTCCACATCAAAGTGAAATATAGTACTTAATTCGTTTTTCTTTCATCTTATGCCTATTGGTGTTCCAAAAGTTCCTTTTCGAAATCCTGGAGAGGAAGATGCCTCTTGGGTTGACGTATAGTGCGACTTGTCAGATATATTGGGTCATACGGGAGTTACCCGTTCTCTCCCCCGATCGAGATATCCTCTGTTTCGCCCAAAAAAGATTGAATTATCAAAAAGTTGGAGCGTGAAGTGCAATTAGATCTATTTTGAGGGGTATTAAAATGAATATTATTATATTAATATATTAATTAAAAAGAAAAAATTAAATAATTTATGGTTAGCTTTATTGGATCAATAAAATGAAGTATCCAGGCTCCGTTTAAAAAAAAAACCAATTGGTAATATAGCTATGTAATATAGTTATGATTATTAATACTTATATCATAGATCATAAAAAGATCATAAAAGATTTTTTTGTTATTGATATTGAATAAGATAATAATCTCAAATGAAAATTTCAAACTTTTAATCAAGCGAATAATATGATAAATACGTCGAATTTTTGGCAGAAGACCTGAAATGAAGTGAAAAAGAAGTAAGTCGTAAGTCGCAGGAAAAAGGATGTAGTATTAGTAGCATTTGTCCTATATGTACAAATCCAAATCGGTTTTTTTTACTCGGAGTAGAACATAAACCTAAAAGAATTGCAAAAGCCCATTTAGAAACAAGAAAATGACATCGTGACTTGGATTAGAGCTCGATGAAACAAGACATCAATGATAAGTTAGTTCGATAAGTTTAATGGATTTTTTTTATAGGGAAGGAGTACAAAACTCATCTTTCTTGAAAAATGGAATAAAATCGTTAATAAAATTCGAAAATGAAATTACAATAGAAAGGTATCCCGAAAAAAAAAGAAAGAGGGACGGAACCTACACATTGATTCTTTTTGCGCAATCTTTGTTGAACCGTATGCATCAAAAGGTGCACGTACGGCTCGGAAGGGATACAAATTTTACCCTAATCAACCGACTTTATCGAGAAAGATTACTTTTTTTAGGCCAAGAGGTTGATAGCGAGATCTCGAATCAACTTATTGGTCTTATGGTATATCTCAGTATAGAGAATGATAACAAAGATCTGTATTTATTTATAAACTCTCCCGGCGGATGGGTAATACCGGGGGTAGCTATTTATGATACTATGCAATTTGTGCAACCTGATGTGCATACAATATGCATGGGATTAGGCGCTTCAATGGCCTCTTTTATCCTGGTTGGAGGAGAGATTACCAAACGTTTAGCATTCCCTCACGCTTGGCGCCAATGAGTTTTTTAAGAAAAAAGACTATGCCTTCGCCATATAAAATATGAATCTTAAGTAATAATAGCATGGCACTTCGAATTCGATATGCATTTTTTTTAACATAGATTATATATCGAAAGAGGAGTATGAAATTAGTATAAAATAAAAGGGGGATTCGCAATTTTATCCGGAACCTTTTCAGCGTCACAAACTTTTTTATTTTTACCCTGAAGACTTTTAACAACCAATACTTATGGTATTGTTATGAAAGAGTACGAAAAAAAAACTTTGGGATTGCTGAATCACACACGAGATAAATATATATAAGGCAACGGAGCCATCATAGTATTTTAAAACTGCCCTGAAAGGAAGGATGGTAATTGGATTTTTTTAGGATCCGGATCTGAGAAAATAAACCCTCTATCCATATTTTTTTCTCTTTCTTTAATGGAAGGTCAAAGTGAATCCCATTGGAGAGCCGTATGCAATGTGCAATGCCTATGCCTGTACGGTTGCTCAATTCTATATTTTTTTATTATTCTTTATCTCGTTTCTTTCACCTCATCATCCGCGGGTATATTATCAGGGTAATGATACATCAACCTGCGAGTTCTTTTTATGAGGCACAAACGGGAGAATTTGTCCTGGAAGCAGAAGAACTATTGAAACTGCGCGAAAGCCTCACAAGGGTTTATGTACAAAGAACAGGCAAACCATTATGGGTTGTATCGGAAGATATGGAAAGGGATGTTTTTATGTCAGCAACAGAAGCCCAAGCTCATGGAATTGTTGATCTTGTAGCGGTTGGCTAAAAATAACAGTAATCCTGCGCAAATCTGCAACTTACTATTTTTTTTTTTGACTTATTGCTGGGTTTAATAATAATAATATTCTATTGATCTATTAAATTGAGAAGTAATTCATAAGCAAGCAGCCGGTTAGGATCGATCTAAACCATCCCATTCATTATGTATAGGATTCAAGATGCCAACCATTAAACAACTTATTAGAAACACAAGACAGCCAATCAGAAATGTGACAAAATCCCCTGCTCTTCGGGGATGTCCTCAGCGCCGAGGAACATGTACTAGGGTGTATGTGCGACTCGTTCAGAGCCTCGCTGGTACAAACTAAACTAAAGGAAACCCATTTTCCAGTATCAATGATCAGTACCAGTGAATAGTATAAAATGGAAGGAAAAAAAGGCCATTCACGATCTAAAAAAAGATCTATTCTATCCTTCTATTATGTTGAAATTTATGGTTTCCATTGGTGCAAATCCAATCATTTCAATTTGGAATTGCCGATGAAAAAATCTCTCATTGGTAACAAATGGTTATCCATTAAGCGAGGGAAAGCCTATTTTCAAAGATGAAATCTTATGGCTCTACTCTTGTCTTGCAAAAACGGACTAAGAGGGTCAGCTACACGGCTAATCTTCATAATTAAATATCGTTACTGTATCAGTAGATCTCATTGTGAAAGACCTATGACTAGATAATGGATGGGTAGAGCCAAAGAATGTGAACTGTACAAGTTACCAATCGCATTGATTAAATCAAGTAAGGGGCTCCGGTGTATAGAGAGGACCTCACCGTTTAAGACGGAACCATAGAAACGATGGAACCCACTCTTTCTTTAGTCATTTCTTTTTTTTATATTTTTTGATACCTAGTACCTAGTATCAATACAATTTCTTAGCTCGAGGTGAAATGCCTATATAAAAAAAAGACAAATTGTGGTAGGGAAGGTTATAGTAGCAAAAGCCATTGGAATTTTTAGTTTATACATTGGAAGAATCCGTTTTGTTATTAATAAACTAGGAAAGAGGAAAAGAATAACTGAAAGAAAAGAAATCAATTCAATTAGTTATTCAGTAAAATTCATTTATTTATTCAATGACCAGAATTAAACGAGGATATATCGCTCGGAGACGTAGAGCAAAAATTCGTTTATTTGCATCAAGCTTTCGGGGGTCTCATTCAAGACTTACTCGAACAATTATTCAACAGAAAATAAGAGCTTTGGTTTCGTCTCATCGAGATAGAGATAGGCAAAAGAGAGATTTTCGTCGTTTGTGGATCACTCGAATAAATGCAGTAATTCGTGAGAATGGGGTAGCTTATAGTTATAGTAGATTTATACATAATCTGTACAAGACACAGTTGCTTCTGAATCGTAAAATACTTGCACAAATCGCTATATTAAATAGGAATTGTCTTTATATGATTTCGAATGAAATCATAAAATAAGTAAATTCTAAGGAACCCGACTCAATATTTGAAATGGAGTTTCGCTGGAGAATGAACTCCGGGAGGGTAGAGTAGAAATTAATATGATAAAAAGAATATGATAAAGCCGCTGAAAATAAAATGAGTGAACGCGTGTAATATTCAATAAAAAAACATTATTCTTTCTTACCCATTCTTTTTTTTTCTTATAATACGAAAATCCAATCGGGATCCTCGAATTTTTTCGAACAAAACATCAATCTGTGTTTGAGTTCAAATTGGCATTGTGATTCAATTGAAGAGTAAGCTTATTTTTTATTTATTTTGGGTTCTAAGACCAATAGTTCTGACGGTCGACTCCCCTCTTTCAAATTGTTTCTCATTATTAAGAAGAAAAGGTAACAAAGATAAAATACGAGCTTGCTTTAGAGCAATAGTAATTAATCTTTGTTGTTTTAAGGTCAATCTATTTACCCGTCTAGATAATATTTTTCCTTGTTCACTAATAAATCGACTAATTAAACTCATGTTTCTATAATCAATTCGATCCCCCGATTGGATCGGGGGCAAACGCCTACGAAAAGATCGCTTGGATTTAAGAAAGAATCGCTTGGATTTATCCATGGTTTGTTTATTCCTTATCCCGAAAATACTATTTCCATCTGATCAAAAATGATTTAGGATTAAAAAAAGAGGATTCTTTTTTATTATTAATGATTTAGGATTAAAAAAGAGGATTCTTTTTTATTATTACTATTCTCTATTCTAATTTTAAATACTTATTTTTATCTTAATTTGAATTGAAGGTTTTAAGTTCCATTATAGATTTAAGCTATATTATTAGCTATATTATTATAGAAATCTTGTTCGATTTCGATATCTATTTAATTTTAATATGGTATTTCTAAATAAGGTATTTATATGGAATACTATGATATATAGATAGAATATGTACCCCTTCTTTCATGTTCCTTGTAAAAAAAATGACATACAACCACCTTGATTTGATTCGATCTATTTCTTTATCTCCCCGTGAATCGTATGTTTGTAACAATAAGGACAGAATTTTTGCAATTCTAATCGACTAGAAGTATTATGTCGATTCTTTTGAGTAATATATCTGGAAACCCCCCTTGATTCTTTATTAAGACCCTTTTGAACACGAACACAATTTGTACATTCTAAAATAACTGTTACTCGGACTTCTTTACCCTTGGCCATGAACCCTCCCCTTTTTAAGTTTTTGATGAGTTTTTCCTTCAACCAACTCTTCGATTTTCTTTTCCGGTTTAAAAGGAAAAAGGAAGGAAAAAAATAGAAGTTGCTAACTCGAAATTATGAAAGATTATTTCGTTGCAATCACAATCCAATATACTAACTAATCTAATATAATATACTAAGTAAAGTAATATTAAATAAATAGTAAATAAATAATAAATAGTAAATAAATAATATTAAATAAATATAATATTATTAATTAAGTAAAAAATATAATATAAGTAAAAAATATAATATTATTAATTAAGTAAAAAATAAAAATTTCGAACTCTATTCAGTTCTATTTCAAATTTCGAATAGAATTCTATTCTAAGTCGAAGTATAGTATTTCATTTGCCTATCTTGTATGATATTCTTGTATTAGACACAGTTCGCTTTTCGATTGCACTAGATTATTTCGAAATTGAATTTGAAAACCCAAATTTCGATGAAGTTGAATCTACTTTTTATTTGTCTTTCCTCTTTTCTTTATTCTACTTACCCTCTTTATTTTACTTAATTGTATCAAATTTTATTTTATCTAAAAGAAAAGAGGGGGAGGGATTAGTCACAGATCTTTTGATTCTCTCTCTAATCTTCTTCACCCCTTCTCATGTCAATAACTAGAATGAAAAAAAAGGGAATGTCAACGCATCCGGGAATAATCGATTGATCTCTATCAATAGACCAGCTAAAGCCCCGAACCATAGAGTACTTAGTACCGGTGCCACGGAAAGATATGTTTTTAGATCTCGCATTTTAAATCCTCCTTCGTTATTCTTTTTTGTAATGTATAATGTTAATACATATATGATCAGCTGTGTGTATATGCACGTTAAGTAGTTAGGGATCCCTTGTATTTGTACAGGGAATTTCTAATGTAATTTGAAATATGCACTGATTCGGTAGATAAAATTTTCCCTTTCTGAAAACCGAAAAAAAAATCTCTTTCTGCCTGAGCATTCCAAAAAAATATTAATTTTTGAGTTTTTTATGGTGGGTTTGATATAATATGAAATATATTCTATCTAATTTATATATATACTATTATAGATTATCTATTAGATATATATCTTCTATATAGAAACTTTTGAATATAGAAACTTTTGACTATTATTATATCTTATATGAGACCAAAAAAAAAGAAATGACAAGATACCTTGTATGTATATCAATGGCTAAAAAAATGAGGATTTGGAAAACAAGCCAAGGATTCTCTACAATCACACTGTAGACCAATTGAAAGTTTAAAGGGATGTAGCGCAGCTTGGTAGCGCGTTTGTTTTGGGTACAAAATGTCACGGGTTCAAATCCTGTCATCCCTACCTATTACTTCTTCTCTGAGGAGTAATGAAATCGATTAAAATCGTGCATACATAATATTTTTTAGAGTATATCATTTTATCCTATGTAGTATATAACACTATATTAGCATATGATACTATATGCATATAAGATGTATTAAGATGTATTGGGGTTACAAAACAAAATACTCTTCTTTCTAGTCTTATCTATTGTGATAAGAAAGCGCTCTTAGTTCAGTTCGGTAGAACGTGGGTCTCCAAAACCCGATGTCGTAGGTTCAAGTCCTACAGAGCGTGAGTCGGGTCTTGGTTAGTTTAAGCCGAAAATGATACTCAAAAAATGGAACAGTAATCTGAATTTGACCTCCCGTGAATTAAAGAAAAGAGGAGGTCAATCAAAAAAAAAAGATGTTATGTTAATTAATCATCAAAAGTCCAACTGATCACCACGTATATATTGTAAATACGCAGTTACAAATAATCCAGCTAAAGTAATAGGAATTAGACCTAAGACAATTCCAAATAGAAAAACTTCAATCATTTCAATTTGTTTGAAAGGGAAAAAGGAGAGGTAATATCTATCCCTAAATAGTAATCCGGATTGTCCA